TTAAACAGAGTGCTCTTATTCAAAACGCCCTGTGATCTTCAACCAATTCTGCGCTTCAATATAATTACCAGGGGTAAGGGCTATAGCTTGTTTCCAATACTCAGCGGCTTGATCAAACCAAGCCTCCGCAATTTCAGAATCTCCCTGTCGAATGGCCTGTTCTCCACGGTCGGAATAGGTGAGTAAATTCCTTCCCTTAGAACCGTACTTGAGAGTTTCCTGCCTCATACGGCTCAGCAGTCAATTCTTTTCGTGTCCCATTTATTTTTTAATTGACCATATCTAATTGAATGAGATTTCTTATAGATTAGATCTATTCCATTTTTTTTTTTCTCGAGGTAACCAAAAGAGGATAATTACATGAGTTTCAAACTTGAATTTGGATTAATAAAAAATGGAATCCGCTTTCTAGTTTTATCTTTTCTCCTACCTTCAGAAGAATAAAGCATCGGCATTTACACTCTCATTAGAATTTTCTGAAAGGTAACTATCTCGCTTTCATATATCATATACTTTCATATATGATATATAAATTTCTATAGAATCTGTGAAAAATACTTTTCTTCATAAAAAAGAAAAGACTTACTATCTTTGGGATCTGATACTACACCGCTGCTCAAAACCTTAGGGGATCTACTCTATTACATAAGTGGATTCCTAACTTTTCTATCATGATATAAGTAAGCAGTTCTTATTGTATTGGCCCAAAACCTCGCTAATTGATCTTTACGGTGCTTCCTCTATCAATTAGATCTTTTATCCATAGAAAAAAAGTATCTAGGCATATCTATTTCTTCATATTTCGACTTCTATGAAGTTTCTTTCTTTGCTACAGCTGATAAAAATCGTTGTTTTGGACGATATATATGTAGAAAGCCTTTTTTCTAGTATTTATTAGCGGATTTGCTCTTTCTTTTTTCTTTCTATAGTGGAGATAGTCGCACGTAATGACAGATCACGGCCATATTATTAAAAGCTTGTGGTAAGAATGGGTTTCGTTCTAGTGCCCGAAAATAATATTCCAAAGCTTTCGTATGTTCTCCGTTACTTGTGTGGATAAGGCCTATGTTATAAAGTATATAACTTCGATCATAGGGATCAATTTCCAGTCGCATAGCTTCATAATAATTCTGTAAAGCTTCCGCATAATTTCCTTCGGATTGAGCCGACATCCGTTACGGTCGTCATTCGGTTCAAAGAATCTCCGTTCCAGAACCGTACGTGAGATTTTCATCTCATACGGCTCCTCCTTTATGTGCATAATGATAAAAATACATAGAATCAAAAAAGATTGCAGTATTCTCATTATGAACTGAGCAGGGCTAGTGTTTTTACAATAAATCTCTAGCCAACCTTCCTGTAAAAGATTTTTTTCTTAACATAAAGTATGTTGGTACTGGATAAAAAATGGTAACTCCAACAATTTCTTTGTCCTCAACGCCGCTTAATTTCCTGGAATTAGTCACTTCAACAGTCTTCGATGGTTATAAGGGTATCCAAAATACGAACGAGATGGATGTTTGTTGTCCCAACCATTCTTCTTAGTCCCGATCCCGATAAGGAAGGGAGGTTATTTTTTTTAACAAAGTTTTCGTGTTGTTGATTCCTAAGCGTAGTGCTTCTTCCCCCATGCCGCCTATTGGTACTAGTGGGGTAGAGTTGACCTAACCCATAAGTATAGGTATAACCTTTCGCTTAATACTATAAATCCAAAATTGAAGCATATGAGGCTGCATTAATCGGGGATACACGACAGAAGGAATTAATTGTTTTATTTCCACAAACTTCACCTTCAGCAAGCGTAGGTTTTTTTCCATTTTCTTTCTATCCGAAGAATGTGTCTTTCTCCTAAGACTGAGAGCGGTAAAAAAAAATAATCAAATCGCACCATCTCTGTAATAGGTGAACGCCTCCTTTTCTCCTGAAGTTGTCGGAATTATTCGTAATAAGATATTGGCTACAATTGAAAAGGTCTTATCAATAAAATTTCCATTTATCCGAGATCTAGGCATAGGTAGCAATCCATTCTAGAATTTAATTATCTCTCGTGAGAAAATAATCCCACAAACAAAGGAATTGTACAATACAGTACGAAATAACGTAAAAACAGACTCATTAAAAAAAAAGTTTATCCTCCAGTCTCGAAGGAAGTTTTTTTTATAAAAAGTTTTTCTATTTTTCTAGTTAGATTTGATTGTATGTGGCTATCCAAAAAAATCGAATATGAATGACTCACTATTCACTCGGTTTCCGGGACATAATCATTGTGTAGGAGAGATGGCCGAGTGGTTCAAGGCGTAGCATTGGAACTGCTATGTAGGCTTTTTGTTTACCGAGGGTTCGAATCCCTCTCTTTCCGCACCTTTACCTAATTCATCAATGTTACTGACCGCAATGTTTCAAATAACAATGGATACCATTATTCCAACTTTCTTTGATATGGATTCTCTATTCCTAATTTCTGTAATCTTGAAAATACTGGAAAGAGGGGGCAAGGAAT